TTTTATTTATTGGATTCTTTTAGGAGATGGTGCGGTTTTATAAAATTAGCTTGAATATGGATTAGTTCATTATTTTTAGGAATTTTGAGGTTTTTTAGGGTTTTTTAAACCTCCAAAATTCCTAAAATTAATGAACTAATAGGAAATTAATCAGAGAGGGGTCTGAAAATATCAGATTTTTACAGTATAATAAGAATTTAATTTATATACATATTATTTATATGCCTATTATGCTTATAGTAAAAAGAGAATAGGATTTATTATATATTAAAACTTAATATTAAATAGATTATCTATATAATTTATAATACCTATTTATATATTTATATATATATATTAAATTCTTATTATAAGTTATATATATATATACATATACATATATAATAAGAATTTAATATATATATATATACATAGATATTTATATATATATTAAATTCTTATTATACATATAATCTACATATATATATATACAGATATATACAGTAAATTTTTACTATAAGTAATAAAAATTTTTTATTTGTAAATTTAAATTAAATTTTAATTTTAAATAATATTATATTTATAAAAGAATTTTAAGTTAAAAAATAGTACTATAATTTTAATATTAAAAAGTTTTAAAAGGACCCCATTTTTAATTCTAAAAAAAAATGGGGTCATTAAAAGTGGGTTAATAGATTTTATTATAGTTGTTTAATAGTTATGTATTTTTCAATATATTTGAAAGACCGTTTGCGTGTCCGGGATGGCTGAATTTTAAAGCGGGATTCGCCAAAGTTTTGTTTTAAAAGGAGGCCTGCGGGGCGTTGGGGGTTGATTGGGCGTTGGGCGAAGCTGCGGGGGCAGGGCTAGGCCAAGGGCTTTGTTGAAAAGGGTGCGCTCTAAATTACTTTTTTTGATGGACCAAAAGGAATAGCAATAGATTGCTTGTCTTTGATACGGACGTTTGCCTAAACGTTAAAAGTTTTATTCTTACTTGGGAATTTATTTCAAGTTTGTTTTACATGTTAGTTTTTGCGTGAATTTTATTCACTCTTAAAGAGTGTAAGATGGTTATAATTCGCAGTATTTAATTTTATTAATCAAGGAAGTTTGGATTTATTAATATTTGTTAGTACCGGCAAAAGTCGTGCCAGCCGCCGCGGTTACACGGAGGGTGCAAATGAATGTTGTTAGTTTGCAGTTATATTATAAAAGATTTATAGGGTTAATAATAAATTTATTAGGTGAAATTTTAAGTTTATATAATTTTTATACAAAGTATATAGAAGCTGGGAAATTTAAAGGTTAGACTAGGATTAGATACCCTATTATTTTAAATGTAAATAGAAGAAGACTTGAGTAGTAATAGTTATGGGCTTGAAACTCAAAGAATTTGGCGGTGTTTTAGTCTTTTCAGAGGAACCTGTCCCATTATCGATAGTCCACGTAAAACCTTACTTAACTTTGTTTTCAGCTTGTATACCGCCGTCGTCAGAATGTCCTTGGAGGGGTTTAATTTTCTTAGATTTTAATTAGAAATGACGTCAGGTCAAGGTGCAGTTTATGGTTAAGTGGAGATGGGTTACAATAAATTTATTTATATGGAAATTACTTTGAAATAAGTGTTAGAAAGTGGATTTGAAAGTAATTAAGTTAATTATGTTAATTTGATTTTGGCTCTAAAACATGCACACATCGCCCGTCGCTCTCGTTTTTTAAGGCGAGATAAGTCGTAACATAGTAGGCGTACCGGAAGGTGCGCCTGGAAAGTTCAAAGTAGAGCTTGATTAGTTAAGCATTTCATTTACACTGAGAAGTTACTGTGCGATTCAGTTTATTTTGAGGATTTTTATCTTACTAGAGGTTAAACGTTAATTTGTTTTTTTTAATAAAATCATTTTTATTAGAAGGTGTTTTTGTATAGGTTATAGACAAAATTGTAAGTGTGGTAGATTAGTAGTATTGTGAGAGATTGATTGAAATATAATGAAAATATAATTTATTAAAAGTAGATTTAACTTATTGTACCTTGTGTATCAGGGTTTATTAAAAAATTTTTATTTATTTAAGAATCCCGATTTGAAGAGAGCTAATTTTTTATGTTAGTTAATGTAGAATAATTATTAATAATAAAAGATTAGAAATGAAATGTTATTCGTTCTTTAAGATATCTGGTTTTTTAAGAAATGAATTTAATTCAGATATTATTAAGTATTTATTTAATTAGTTTGAAGTAGGTATAATTTAATATTAATATTTTGGGGGATAAGCTTTGAAGTATAATTTATAAATAAAATTGTATTGAATATAAATTTAGTAGGCTTAGAATTAGCCATCTATTGAAGGATGTTATAATTTAATTTATACAAAATAAAATTTTCATAAATTTTAAATAGTTCATTAAAATATTGTTTTTAATTTTTAAAAATTAGTAATAATGATAAAATTAGTATAAAAAATTGTTTGATATTCAAATATAGTGAAAGGTTGTATTAAGGAATTAGGCAAATAAGTGCTCGCCTGTTTAACAAAAACATGTCTTCTTGAATATAATTTGAAGTCTGACCTGCCCGCTGAACATTAGGTTTGAAGGGCCGCGGTATTTTGACCGTGCAAAGGTAGCATAATCATTAGTCTTTTAATTAAAGGCTAGTATGAATGGTTGGACGAGGTGCTGACTGTCTCAGTGCAAATGAAAATAGAATTTAACTTTTAAGTTAAAAGGCTTAAATGAATTTAAAGGACGAGAAGACCCTATAGAGCTTTATATTTATTAATTATTATTTGTTTAGAAGAATTTTTAAAATAGTTTATTTAAATATTTTGTTGGGGTGACAGGAAGATATAAAAAACTCTTTTTAGTTTAATTACATTGATTTATGAGTGATTGATCCATTATTAGTGATTATAAGACTAAGTTACCTTAGGGATAACAGCGTAATTTTTTTTGAGAGTTCTTATCGACAAAAAAGATTGCGACCTCGATGTTGGATTAAGGGTAAGTTTGGGTGTAGATGTTCAAAATTTAGGTCTGTTCGACCTTTGAATCCTTACATGATCTGAGTTCAGACCGGTGTAAGCCAGGTCGGTTTCTATCCTTAATTAAAAAGTTAATGTTTTAGTACGAAAGGACCAAGCATTGGAAATAATATTTCTTGTATATTGAATGACATTAATTAGATTCTACTTTGGCAGATAAGTGTAATGAATTTAGAATTCATTTATGTAAATAAATTTTACAGGTAGAACTTGTATTTATACGATTGTATTTTACCATTTGTGGGTATATTAATATTAGTTGTTTGTGTATTAGTTGGTGTTGCATTTATAACGTTATTAGAACGTAAGGTATTAGGTTATATTCAAATTCGTAAGGGCCCGAATAAGGTGGGGTTTGCGGGCATTCCACAGCCATTTTGTGAGGCTATTAAATTATTTACTAAGGAGCAAACTTATCCGATTTTATCAAATTATTTACCTTATTATTTTTCCCCTGTTTTTAGTTTATTTTTATCCCTAATTGTTTGGGTTGTAGTTCCTTATTTAATTGGATTTTATTCTTTTAATTTGGGGTTACTTTTTTTTTTATGTTGTACAAGATTAGGGGTCTATACTGTTATAATTGCAGGTTGGTCATCAAACTCTAATTATGCCTTATTGGGGGGCTTGCGGGCTGTGGCTCAAACAATTTCTTATGAAGTAAGTTTGGCTTTAATTTTATTATCTTTTGTGTTTTTAATTGGGGGTTTTTGTTTATTTGATTTTGTTAAGTTTCAGGGAATAGTGTGATTTTTATGACTGACAACGCCATTAAGATTAAGATGATTTGCTTCTTGCTTAGCGGAGACTAATCGAACTCCTTTTGATTTTGCTGAAGGAGAGTCAGAGTTAGTGTCAGGATTTAATGTAGAATATAGAAGCGGGGGGTTTGCTTTAATTTTTTTAGCGGAGTATGCTAGAATTTTATTTATAAGTATACTATTTTGTGTAATTTTTTTGGGGTCTGATATTTATAGCGTAAGATTTTTTGTTAAATTAACTTTTATTTCATTTGTATTTATTTGAGTTCGTGGGACATTACCACGATTTCGGTATGATAAATTGATATATTTGGCTTGAAAGAGATTTTTGCCGATGTCATTAAATTATTTATTTTTATTTATTGGGTTGAGGGTATTTATTTTATCCATTTTATTTTAGTGCATTTTTTTTAGTAAAAAGAGATTTATTAAAGTTAATAGAAGAATTAAACTTCTATCTTATGTTTTCAAAACATATGCTTTTCTTAAAGCTTCTTAACTATTTAAGGAGGGCGTCTCATAGCTTAAAAATTAGTGGATTTATTAAATAATATAAGAAGTATAGAACTGTTAAAATTTGTCCAACAAGGACATAGGGGTCTTCCACTGGTCGTGCACCAATTCAAGTTAATAAAATAACAATAATTAATAAAGATCAAAATATTACTTGATTAATGGGATAGAATTGAGACCCACGAAAATTTCTTTTATTAGAGAAAGGCAGAATTATTAAGATTGCAATTGATAAAACTAGAGCGATTACTCCTCCTAATTTATTAGGAATAGAGCGTAAAATAGCATAAGCAAAAAGGAAGTATCATTCGGGTTGAATATGAATTGGGGTAACAAGGGGGTTTGCTGGAGTAAAATTATCGGGATCTCCGAGTATATAAGGCTCTAACAGAGTAAGGATTGTTAGTAATGCAATCAAAATTAAAAATCCTGTAATGTCTTTAAATGAAAAGTAGGGATGAAAGGGAATTTTATCGATATTTCTGTTTAACCCTAGGGGGTTGTTTGAGCCTGTCTGATGAAGAAACAATAAATGAATTAAAGTTGCTGCTGCCACCATAAATGGGAGAAGAAAATGGAAAGTGAAAAATCGCGTTAAGGTTGCGTTGTCAACAGCAAATCCCCCCCAGACTCATTGAACTAATTCTGTTCCTAAATAAGGAACTGCTGAAAGTAGATTGGTAATAACAGTAGCCCCTCAAAAAGATATTTGTCCTCAGGGTAGGACATACCCTATAAAGGCAGAGCCTATAACTAAAAATAAGATAATAACTCCGATTATTCAAGTATGCATGTATATATAAGATCCGTAGTATATTCCCCGGCCGATGTGTAAGTAAATGCAAATGAAGAAAAAAGAGGCCCCATTGGCATGAAGAGTACGAAGTAATCATCCGTAATTTACATCTCGACAAATATGGGCTACACTTGAAAATGCTAAATCAATATGGGCTGTATAGTGCATGGATAGAAATAGGCCTGTAATAATTTGTAGGATTAGACAAAGGCCAAGCAAAGAACCAAAATTTCATCATGTAGAGATATTGGATGGGGTGGGAAGATCTACAAGGGCTCTATTAGCAATTTTAAAGAGGGGGTGTGAGGTTCGTAGGGGTTTGTTCATTAGTGGCTTGGGCGAAGAGGGCCTTGAAAAATGGCGGTAATACTAACTACAGCAATAAGGGTTAGAAATAAATAAATAGCTAGTATAAGGGTAATAAGCTGAGTTGGATGATTATATAGCTTTATTAGAGATGGGAGGGATTCTTCTTGATAGTCTAGGACTGAAGTAATGGAAAGAATATCATTATTTAATAAGTTAGTAAGTCATGTTGAAGGGTCAACTAATATATAGATTAAGATTAATCTGAAAAGAGGGACAGATATTATAAGAGTTAATTTGATGGATAATGTGAATATTTCATTAGAGGCAAGACTTGTGACATAGATAAATAGAACAAGCAAACCCCCTAGAAATACTAAAAATAGAATATAGGAGTATCAAAATCTTTGGACTATGAATCCTGTTAGTAAACAAATAACTAAGGTTTGTAGGATAAGAATTAACCCTATAGCTAGGGGATGACTTATTTGAGTAAAAAGTAATCTTGTAATTGATCCGCAGGTTATAATTACTAATTGATGAATACAGAGAGTAGTTTATGTAAAATATTAGTTTTGGGGACTAATGATAGGAGGAATCTCTTTTCTCTGAAGTTTTAAAAGGTAAGCCTTAATTTTGATTTACAAGACCAATGTTTTGTTTAAACTATTAAAACTAATGTTAACGTCTTTTTATTGAGGGTTTCCTTTGTTTATATTTGTAAGAGGTGCTTGAGTATACACATCTAAGCGAAAGCATTTACTATTAACTCTTTTAAGTTTAGAGTTTATAGTATTAAGTTTATTTTTAATTTTATTTTTTTATTTAAGATTAATTAATTATGAGTTATATTTTAGTATAGTATTTTTAACTTTTTCAGTATGTGAGGGGGCGTTAGGTTTATCAATTTTAGTCTCAATAATTCGTAGACATGGTAATGACTATTTTCAGTCTTTTAGAATTTTGCAATGTTAAAGGTATTAATTTCATTAATTTTTTTAATCCCAGTTTGTTTTTTGTATAATATATGATGAATGGTTCAATGCGGGTTGTTTATGTTGACATTTATTTTTTTATTTGTTAATGTGTTTAGTAGTTTTTTTGGGAATTTAAGATATTTTTTAGGGTGTGATGTAATTGGATTTAGTTTAATTTTATTAAGTTTTTGGATTTGTGTTTTAATAATTATGGCTAGAGAGTCAATTTTACATGTAAATAATTACTCTAATGGATTTTTAATAATAATTATTTTATTGTTAGTTTTATTATACTGTACTTTTAGAGCAACAAATTTGTTTATATTTTATTTATTTTTTGAAAGCAGCTTGATTCCAACTCTATTTTTAATTTTGGGGTGAGGATATCAACCAGAACGATTGCAGGCTGGAGTTTACCTACTGTTTTATACGTTGTTAGCATCTTTGCCATTATTAGTGGGAATTTTTTATATTTATGGATTAAATAGATCGCTATATTTTTCATTATTATATAAATTAAATATTGACCATATTTTAGTTTATGTGTGTTTAATTAGAGCCTTTTTAGTTAAAATACCTATATTTTTAGTGCATTTATGGCTACCAAAGGCTCATGTGGAGGCGCCTGTTTCTGGGTCAATAATTTTAGCAGGAGTTTTATTAAAGTTGGGGGGGTACGGGTTATTACGTATTTTTAAAATTTTAATAACAGCAGGTTTAAAATTTAATTTTGTTTGAATTAGAATTAGCTTAATTGGTGGGGTATTAGTTAGTTTGATTTGTCTTCGTCAGACTGATTTAAAGGCTTTAATTGCTTATTCTTCAGTAGCTCATATGGGGATTGTGTTAGGGGGGTTAATAACTATAACTTATTGAGGATTTTGTGGTTCTTTTACATTAATAATTGCTCATGGGTTATGTTCTTCTGGTTTATTTTGTTTGGCAAATATTTCGTATGAACGGCTAGGAAGACGGAGTTTGTTAATTAATAAGGGGTTAATGAATTTTATGCCTAGTATAACTTTATGGTGATTTTTATTAAGTTCATGCAATATAGCTGCACCTCCTTCACTTAATTTATTAAGAGAAATTAGTCTATTAAATAGATTAGTCGGGTGATGCTGAGTCAGTATGGTTGCATTAAGTTTTTTATCTTTTTTTAGCGCTGCGTATACATTATATTTATATTCTTATAGACAACATGGGAAAATTTATTCAGGAGTTTATTCATGTGCGATAGGGTATGTTCGAGAGTATGCTGTACTTTTTCTTCATTGATTTCCATTAAATTTATTAATTTTAAAAAGAGAGCCTTTTGTGCTATGATTATAAAACTTAGATAGTTTAAAAAAAACTTTGATTTGTGGTGTCAAGAATATGAAATAAGCTTTCATTTTGGGTTATGATGTGATCGGTATCGATTTGTTTAATTAGATTTACTGTTTTATTGGGTTTAGCTTTAGGATTAGTAGGATTAGGAGTTTATTTTATTATAAATGATTTAGTATATTTTATTGAATGGGAAGTAGTTTCAATGAATTCTTCTAGAATTGTTATAACATTCTTGTTTGATTGAATGTCTTTAATTTTTATAGGATTTGTTTTATTTATTTCGAGTTTAGTGATTTTTTATAGAGAAGAGTATATGGGAGGGGACTTAAATATTAATCGATTTATTATTTTAGTTTTAATATTTGTTTTATCAATAATATTTTTAATTATTAGTCCTAATTTAATTAGAATTTTATTGGGGTGAGATGGATTAGGGCTAGTATCTTACTTGTTAGTGATTTATTATCAGAATGTAAAATCGTATAATGCGGGCATATTAACGGCGCTTTCGAATCGTATTGGTGACGTGGCTTTATTATTAGCAATTGCTTGAATATTAAATTTTGGAAGATGGAATTATATTTATTATATGGAATGTAGAAAAACTAGTATAGAAATATTAATTATTGGAGGATTAGTTGTTGTAGCAGGAATGACTAAAAGTGCGCAGATTCCATTTTCTTCGTGATTACCGGCGGCTATGGCTGCACCAACGCCTGTATCTGCATTAGTTCATTCTTCAACATTAGTAACTGCCGGAGTTTATTTATTAATTCGGTTTAATGTGTTACTAGTTGATTCATTATTAGGGAGGTTTTTGTTGCTATTTGGTGGATTGACAATATTTATAGCTGGGTTAGGTGCAAACTTTGAATTTGATTTGAAGAAAATTATTGCATTATCTACTTTGAGTCAGTTGGGATTGATAATAAGTGTGTTAGCTATAGGTTTTCCGAAACTGGCGTTTTTTCATTTATTAACACATGCTTTATTTAAGGCGTTACTTTTCATATGTGCTGGGGCAATTATTCATAATATAAGGGATTCTCAAGATATTCGGTTTATAGGGGGGCTAGTAGTTCAGATACCTTTAACAGCGGGGTGTTTTAATCTGTCTAATTTAGCGTTATGCGGGGTACCGTTTTTAGCGGGGTTTTATTCAAAAGATTTAATTTTAGAGATAGTATCGTTAAGTTATGTAAATTTTTTTAGTTTTTTTTTGTATTTTTTTTCTACAGGGCTTACAGTATGTTATTCTTTACGATTAGTATACTATTCAATAAGTGGTGATTTTAATAGTTTAGCATTACATCCTTTAAATGATGAGGGGTGAGTTATGCTTCGTGGAATATTAGGACTATCTTTAATAGCAGTTTTAGGCGGTAGAGTATTAAGATGAGTAATTTTTCCTACTCCTGTTATAATTTGTTTACCTGTTTATTTAAAAACTTTAGCATTAAGTGTTAGAGGATTAGGGGGCTGGGTTGGGTACGAATTAGCTAAGTTTTCTTTAAATTATGATGTACAGGCTATGCGTGCTTATTTTTTGGTTGGTTTTATAGGCTCAATATGATTTATACCTTTTATTTCTACATATGGAGTTAGAGGGGTTCCTTTAAAAATTGGAAATCAATTAGTGAAAAGATTTGATTTTGGTTGAAGAGAATTTTTTGGAGGTCAGGGGTTATTTAGAAGTTTCATAGTATGGTCTAAAATTAATCAATGATGACAGAATAATGATTTAAAAACTTATTTGATTAGCTTTATTTTGTGATTTATTATTTTAATATTTTTAATATTATTATATTCAAATAGCTTATATAGAGCGTAACATTGAAGATGTTAAAGAGATTAGAATAATCTTTGAGTATTTATAAAAGTTACTACTTTATTTTTACAGTGAAAATGTAAGGTTTTTATAAACTATATAAATAGAAGTATAAACGGAGTTTAACCGCTAAAAAGAGAAGTTAGCAGCTTCTTTTTGAACTTCATACTTCCTTAATTGGAACATTGAGTTCAATTTTATCATTAACAATGATAGGCCTCTTTTTGGCTTCAATTAATAGTTAAGAATAAGGATAATAGGTATCTAAGGTCAGGTCGAAACTGAGTGCAATTAATCGCTTCTTATTCTAAGACTAATTGATCTTCAATACTTTTTGGATGCAAACCAAATGTTATAATTAACTATAGTCCTTAATGAGCTCAATTTAATGCTCCTTGGTTTCACTCATGATAGAGGCCAATTAATAGAATAATTAAGAAAAAGAGTGAAGTTGTTATTCAAATAGTTAAATTAGAAATGGGTAAGATAATAATTATAGGGAGTAGAAGTGCAATTTCGACATCAAAAATTAAGAAAATAACAGCAATTAAAAAAAATCGTAAAGAGAAAGGAAGGCGAGAGGATCTTTTAGGGTCAAACCCACATTCAAAGGGGGATCTTTTTTCTCGATCAGCAAAAGATTTTTTTGAGAGAAGAGACGCTAAAAATATTACAATAATTACAATTATTGTGATAACGAGGGCGATAAATGATACAATAAAAATTATTTATCCTGAATTTATGTTCAGTCCTTTTGATTGGAAGTCAAATATACATTATACTAGATAAATTTTATCTACCTCATCAGTAAATTGAGATGTATAGGAATAATCAGACTACATCGACAAAGTGTCAGTATCAAGCAGCTGCTTCAAATCCGAAATGATGATTGATTGAAAAGTGATAATTTGAATGTCGAATTAAACAAATAAGTAAAAAGGTAGTTCCAATAAGGACGTGGAGTCCATGAAAACCTGTAGCTACATAAAATGTAGATCCGTAAACAGCATCTGAAATAGTAAAGGGGGCTTCAAGATATTCATAGGCTTGTAAAACAGAGAAGTAAAATCCTAAAATTACAGTGAATAATAGGCCTTGCAGGCCTTGTGAGTGATTGCCCTCTATTAGCCCATGGTGGGCTCAAGTAACTGTTACTCCGGAAGCTAAAAGAATAGCTGTATTTAATAAAGGAATTTGAAGGGGGTTAAAGGGGATTACTCCCGCAGGGGGTCACATAGACCCTAACTCAGATGTTGGGGATAGACTACTATGAAAAAATGCTCAAAAAAAGGAAATAAAAAAAAAAATTTCTGAAACAATAAATAGAATTATTCCTCAGCGAAGGCCAAGTGTTACTGGGTGAGTGTGGAGGCCTTGAAACGTGCCTTCTCGAGTGATATCTCGCCATCATTGAATTATAGTTAAAGTTGTAATAAGTAAACCAATAGATAAAAGAGTTGTTCTATACTGATGGAACCAGCTAAGAAGTCCTGAAACAGTTACTAAAGCTCCGATAGCCCCTGTAAGAGGTCAGGGTCTTTGATCAACTAAGTGGTATGGGTGATTAGCGTGTGTTGACATTAATTAACTTCTCTAGAGTATAGCGTTCTTAGAACTGCGAAAACGTAGGCTTGAATAATAGCAACAGCAGACTCTAAAGTTAAAAGAGCAATTTGAGCAATAATTAAGAGGGATAATAAAGAGTATGAGAGAGTAGGGCCTGTATTGCCAAGTAAAGTCAGAAGTAAGTGACCCGCGATTATGTTAGCGGTTAATCGAACTGCAAGAGTTCCTGGGCGAATAATATTACTAATAGTTTCAATACATACTATAAAAGGCATTAAGATGGCAGGGGTTCCTTGAGGAACTAAATGAGCAAATATGTGTTGTGTATGGTTAATTCATCCATAAATTATAAAACTTAATCAAAGTGGGAGGGCTAATGTAAGAGTTAAGGTTAAGTGACTAGAGCTCGTGAAAATATAGGGGAATAAACCTAAGAAATTATTGAATATAATTAAAGAAAATAAGGAAATAAATATAAAGGTCGATCCTTTATGGCCTGAGGGCCCTAAAAGGGTTTTAAATTCATGGTGTAGAATAAGTAAAATTTTATTTCAAATTAAATTGTATCGAGAAGGCATAAATCAGTATATAAAGGGGATTAAGGTTAGACCAAGAATAGTTCTAATTCAGTTTAATGAGAAATTTATAACACTAGTAGAGGGGTCGAAAACAGAAAATAAATTTGTTATCATTTTCAATTTATGGGATTTTGCGTAATTTTTTTTTCTGCAAAATTAGGGGCTTTTGGTAGAAAAGAAAAATAGGTTATATGGTTAAATACTAATAAAATAAAACAAAATGTAATAAATAATGTTAATCAGCTAATAGGGGCTATCTGTGGGATTAAAGAATATTAGATTTTGACTAATAATATTAGTATGACATACTAAGGTTAATTTAACTAATTCTTTCATTAGAAGTAGCCGCTATTTTACTATAAATTGGTTTAAGAGACCAGTACTTGCTTTTCAGTCATCTAATGACGCTTCGTTAAGTGAAGTTACTCAAGAAATAAAAGTATTGATAGGAACTCTTTCTACAACGATAGGCATAAAACTGTGATTGGCCCCGCAAATTTCTGAACATTGGCCAAAAAATAGCCCTGGTCGATTTAATAGGAAGCTAGTTTGATTTAATCGACCAGGAGTTGCATCAATTTTTACACCAAGGGATGGGATAGTTCAAGAATGAAGGACATCGGCTGCTGTGACTAATACACGAATTTGAGTATTTATAGGTATAACCGCTCGATTATCTACGTCTAAAAGACGAAATCCCTCGGGACCTATTTCATTGTAGGGAATTATATATGAATCAAATTCGATTTGTAAAAAATCAGAATATTCGTAACTTCAGTATCATTGATGCCCAATTGCTTTTAATGTAATAGCAGGGTCATTAATTTCATCTAATAAGTATAGAAGGCGCAGCGAGGGAAGAGCAATAAAAATTAAAGTAATAGCTGGAAGAATAGTTCAAATAATTTCAATTATTTGCCCTTCTAGTAAGTATCGATTAATATTTAAATTAAAAAATAATGTACTTAGAAGATAGCTGACTAAAGCAGTAATTATAATTAAAATTAATATTGCATGATCATGAAAAAAGGTTAATTGTTCTATTAAGGGAGAGGCTCTATCTTGAAGACTTAAGTTAGCTCATGTTGCCATTTTCTAATAAAAGGGAACCTTTATATATGGGGCTTAAATCCATTGCACTTATCTGCCATATTAGAAACCAGAGAGTATAGGAAGTTCTGAATAGCTATGTTCAGCTGGAGGTAAAGCCTGGAACCATTCAATTGATGAGGTTATTTGTAAGGGGAAAAGGGCTACTCGATTAATAACTATGCTTTCTCAGACAATAAAAAGAAGGAATAGTACACCAATGAGAGAGATAGTAGAGCCAATAGATGAAACAATATTTCATGCAGTGTATGCATCCGGGTAGTCGGAGTATCGGCGAGGCATGCCAGCTAGACCTAGAAAATGTTGGGGAAAAAATGTTAAATTTACACCTAAAAATATAATACAGAATTGAATTTTTAATCAGTGAGGATTTATTGTAAGTCCGGTAAATAGGGGGTATCATTGAATAAAGCCAGCTATAATGGCAAAAACAGCCCCTATAGAGAGAACGTAATGAAAATGGGCGACAACATAATAAGTATCATGCAGAATAATATCAACAGAGGAATTAGCAAGAATGACTCCTGTGAGCCCACCAATAGTAAATAAAAAAACGAAACCGAGAGCTCATAAAAGAGCAGGGCTGTAATTAAGTTGAGACCCATGTAAAGTTGCTAGTCATCTAAAAATTTTAATACCTGTAGGTACGGCAATGATTATTGTAGCTGAGGTAAAGTAGGCTCGAGTATCAACATCTATTCCAACTGTAAATATGTGGTGAGCTCAAACTACAAACCCTAATAAGCCAATTGAAAGTATAGCATAAATTATCCCTAAAGAACCGAATGCCTCCTTTTTACCTCTTTCTTGTCTAATAATGTGCGAGATTAATCCGAATCCTGGGAGAATTAAAATATAAACTTCTGGGTGCCCGAAAAATCAAAAAAGATGTTGGTATAAAATAGGGTCTCCCCCACCCGCAGGGTCAAAAAAGGACGTATTTAAATTTCGATCTGTTAGTAATATTGTAATTGCTCCAGCTAAAACTGGAAGAGAGAGTAAAAGTAATAGCGCTGTAATCGCTACTGACCAAACAAATAAAGGTATTCGATCGAGGGATATCCCAGCAGAACGTATGTTGATTACAGTTGTAATAAAATTAACGGCCCCTAAAATAGAGGAAACTCCGGCTAAATGAAGAGAAAAAATAGCTAAATCTACGGAGGCACCAGCATGAGCAATTCCGGCAGAAAGTGGGGGGTAGACGGTCCACCCTGTCCCGGCACCATTTTCAACTAATCTTCTTGCTAAAAGAAGGGTTAAGGAAGGAGGCAAGAGTCAAAAACTTATATTATTTATTCGAGGGAATGCCATATCAGGGGCCCCAAGTATTAGCGGAACTAATCAATTACCAAAACCACCAATTATAATTGGTATAACTATAAAGAAAATTATTACGAAAGCATGTGCAGTGACAATGACATTATAAATTTGGTCATCTCCAATTAGGGACCCTGGTTGACCTAATTCAGCTCGAATTAAAAGTCTAAGAGAAGTACCCACTATTCCAGCCCAAGCTCCAAAAATAAAATATAATGTTCCAATATCCTTATGGTTTGTTGAGAATAATCATTGTCGCGGTTGAATGGCTGAGAATTAGGCAATAGATTGTAAATCTATTTAGGAGGGGTACCTCTTCTACCAATTAGGCTTTATAGTCAATAATGATATTAGACTGCAAATCTAAAGGAGTGGGTTTCTACTAAAGCTTAAAGAATATTGGACTTTATTGATAGCTTTGAAGGCTATTAGTTTGATTAACTTAAAGCCTTACAGTATAGTAAATAAGATTGGGCTAATAAATAGCCCAAGAATTGAGCCTATAGCTAAGAGTAATATAAAATAATTTATTGAATTTAGTTGATAGTAAGAGTAGTTTCATTGTGTTTGTGTATAAGTTAATAAGAAGGCTCTAAACCCTATTCGAAGGTAGTAAAATAGAGTGATTAATGTTATTACAACTATAGAAGAAATTGTAAAAATTATATTTGATTGAGTTATAGTTTGAATAACAATCCATTTAGGAAGAAATCCTAAGAAGGGGGGCAGTCCTCCTAAGGAAAGTAATCTGGTAAATAAAGCAAATTTTCTTAAAGGAGTAAGATTATTTAAAGAAAAAATTTGATTTACATGAAAGATATTAAAGGAATTTGCTATAACAATAATTGTTATTGAAAGATAGGAATAGACTGTAAAATAGAGATATCAAATATTTTCTCCGATTAACATAGCAGCCACTAATCAACCTAAATGATTAATTGAAGAATAAGCTAAGATTTTTCGTAAAGATGTTTGGTTAAATCCACCGATTGAGCCAATTAAGACTGATAAAATAATAATAATTGAGGTAAATACTCCTATTGTTAGATTATAGGAGAGAAGTATAAGTGGTGCAATTTTTTGTCAAGTTATTAAAATGAGTCTATTTATTCAATTTAGGCCTTCCATTACTCCGGGGAACCAGAAGTGGAAGGGGGCAGCGCCTATTTTTAATAAAAGAGTAGATCTAATAAGTATTGATATGAAGGGATTAGGCATTAATAAATTTCTAGGGACGGAGTATAAAAGTATAGCACTAAGGACAGAAAAAAGTAAAACAGTTGATGCTAGGGCTTGAGTGAGGAAATATTTTAAAGATGCCTCTGTGGAGAACATATTTTTTGAATTTATTATTAAAGGAATAAATGAGAGTAAATTAATTTCAAGGCCTATCCATGCGCCAAATCATGAAGTAGCTGAAGTAGAAATTAAAGTCCCAGATATTAAGGTTATTAAAAATAATATTTTAGTTGGGTTGTTGAGCATTAGAGAGAAGGGGTGTAGCCCCTATACCTGGGGTATGAACCCAGTAGCTTGCATTAGCTTATCTTTCTAACTTAGTATATGCACTAGTGTATGGGGCACGAAAGTTTTTGATACTTTTAGAAATAGTTCAAATCTATTGGGCATAATGAAGGTAATAGAATTACTTAATCTACCCTATCAAGGTAGCCCTTTAATCAGGCACTTCATT